ATGAATGCTATGATTCGCATTTCGAACAGGCATGAATACAGCATCTATAGGATAACTTCCGTCTTGAAAGTTATTTGGCGTTTTTATACGATATCCGCGATTCCTCTCGATTTGTAATTCAATACACAAATTAATTGGTTCCGTTAGGTTAGCTATATGCTGTGTATTATCAACGATTTCCACAGAAGGTGGTAAGATAATGTCTTGAGCAGTTACATATCCAGGACCCTTGATACAAATAGACGCGTTACGAGTTCCATATAGATTACTTCTCAATACAATTTCTTTCAAATTCATTAAAATTTCATGTACGGATTCTTGAATACCTATTATGGTAGAATATTCATGTGGTATTTTCTCAGATTTTGCGCGTGTGATACATGTTCCTTCTATTTCTCCGAGCAAAGCTCTTCGCATCGCAATTCCTATTGTATCTGCTTGACCTTTCATAAGTGGGGCCAGAATAAAGCGTCCATAATAAAGACGCTTACTGTCTGCTCTTGATTCAACACACTTCCACTGTAGTGTCCGAGTAGATACTGTTACTTTCTCTCGAACCATAGTATATTATTTGATCAAATCATTGAATTATTTATTTCTCTTGAAATCTCTTCAATGTTTATTTTTACACACGCCTTTTTTTAGGGGGCCTACAGCCATTATGTGGCATAGGGGTTACATCGCGTATGAAACTTAATAGTATACCACTTCTACGAATAGCTCTTAATGCCGCATCTCTTCCGAGACCCGGGCCTTTTATCATGACTTCTGCTCGTTGCATACCTTGATCCACTACTGTCCTAATAGCATTTCCTGCTGCGGTTTGAGCGGCAAATGGTGTACCTCTTCTTGTACCCTTGAATCCACAAGCCCCGGCGGAGGACCAAGAAATTACTCGACCCCGCACATCTGTAACAGTCACAATCGTATTATTGAAACTTGCTTGAACATGAATAACTCCCTTTGGTACTCTACGCGCATTCTTACGTGAACCAATACGTCTATTTCTACGTGAACCAATTTTTGGTATAGGTTTTGCCATATTTTATCATCTCATAAATATAAGTCAGAGATATATGGATATATCCATTTCATGTCAAAACGTATCCTTATTTTTTTTTACTTATTTATTTGTACATCTGTACATCGGTTACTTTTGATTTCGAGAGTCTTTTTTGCTTTAGAAAGATTAGCCTTGTCTTTGTTTATGTCTCGGGTTGGAACAAATTACTATAATTCGTCCCCGCCTACGGATCAATCGACATTTTTCACAAATTTTACGAACAGAGGCCCTTATTTTCATATTTGTCATTCCTTTTCTTACTATTTATTGGAAGAAAATAAGTTTCTTGAAATTTTTAACTTCGAATTGTATCCCCACGAAAGAATGTTGAAATTGAAAAAACCACCGAATCATTCGAGTCTTTGCTTTGGAGTCTATAAACTATACGTCCTTTGGTTGAAATAAGGACTTACCTCAATTTTTATTCTATTTCTTGGTAGTATACGTATAAAACAACGTCGAATCCTTTCCGAAACAAAAACCAGAATCATATTTTCATTATCTCAAATCTAAACGAACCCGGAAGATACATACCATTGGTAAGTTGTTCAGTAATTAAACCCTCATGAATCTTTTTTTGTTTCATTCCAGGTAAAACCTCTTTGAAGTATCAACTAATGTAAGAGGGGTAATATTATAAAGTTGTCCTTTCTCTTTTTTCACAAATATGAAAGTTCTTCGTATAATTCGTCTATCAGAAAGATTACCATATATAACACAAAATTTCTCCGCCGATTCCTTCTATTCGAGCCCTTCGGTCTGTCATTATACCTCGAGAAGTAGAAAGAATTACAATCCCCATTCCGCCTAAAATTCTAGGAATTTTTTGATAGTTAGAATATATTCGTAAACCGGGTCGACTGATCCGTTTTAAATTTAAAACAGTTCTATACGATCCTTTTCTATTTCTTCTATGTCGTAGTGTTAAAACCAAAAAATATTTATTGCTTTCCTGATGTTTTCTCACGTTTTCAATAAAACCTTCTTGTAAAAGAATTTTAACAATATTTTCAGTGATGTTAGTAGATGGTATTCGAACTGTTCTTTTTTTATTCATGTCAGCATTTCGTATAGCGGTTATTATGTCAGCAATAGTGTCTTTACTCATGATAAACTAAGATTTTTGTTGCCCCCAAATTTTGATATAATCAACATGCTCTTTTTCTTTTTTTATTTTTCTTTATTTCTGAATTATTAAAGGTATATACGTGATATATAAACAATCTACTAATTAATCGGTTTCATTCAAATACCAAATACTATAACTATATTACGGCCTTCCCTTATAATACTTCGGGTGCTAATGAAACTATTTTAGTGAAATTTAACTGTCTTAATTCCCGGGCGATCGCGCCAAAAATTCGGGTTCCTTTAGGATTTCCTTCTTGATCAATAACAACTGCAGCATTGTCATCATATCGTATTATCATACCGTTGTCGCGTTTGAGTTCTTTACAAGTACGTACAATTACAGCTCGGATTACTTCTGATCTTTCTAGAGGTGTATTTGGTACGGCTTCCTTGATTACAGCAACAATAACGTCACCAATATGAGCATATCGTCGATTACTAGCTCCTATGATTCGAATACACATCAATTCTCGGGCTCCGCTGTTATCCGCTACATTTAAATGGGTTTGAGGTTGAATCATATCGTTTTTTTATCGATTTTTTTTTGTTTTCAATGCAAGGGTCTAAATAAAAAAAAAAGAAATATTATTTGTTCAAAACAAAAAACCTGCAATTTTTTTTTCATACAAAAGACCCCTTTCCTTTGTTTCTACATCCCTATCCCGAAAGAATGAATTGAGTTCGTATAGGCATTTTGGATGCCGCTATTGAAATTGCCCTTCTGGCTATATTTTCTGCTACTCCGCTCATTTCATAAAGTATTCTACCGGGTTTAACAACAGCTACCCAATATTCGGGAGATCCTTTCCCCGAACCCATACGTGTTTCTGTAGGTCTTACTGTAACGGGTTTGTCTGGAAATATGCGTACCCATATTTTTCCACCGCGGCGTGCGTTTCGTGTCATTGCTCGCCGCCCTGCTTCTATTTGTCTAGATGTGATCCAAGCGGGTTCAAGCGCTTGAAGAGCATATCTACCGAAGCAAATACGATTGCCTCGATAAGATATTCCTTTCATTCTTCCTCTATGTTGTTTACGGAATCTGGTTCTTTTGGGGTTATAGTTGATGGTTGTTTATCAATTCCATCCATCTCTACTACAGAACTGGACATGAGAGTTTCTTCTCATCCAGCTCCTCGCGAATTAAACAATTAAAAAATAATATACACGGTGAATAATATACGGAATCGTGGTATTCTTTTAAATTTTATCTAATCTATATCTATTATAAATTTTTAATTTTTTGTGTTTTAATATATAATTAAACACGTCTTCTATTTATAGATAATGTCGTTTTTATATAACGTTATCGTTATAATGAATCTTTATTTTCTTTTTCCTTTGTATTATCATATCGAATCGACTAAAATTTAGAAATAAAAAAAAATTCGCGGGCGAATATTTACTCTTTCAACATTCAATTGTAAGATTAGTCTATGACCTCTCAGAATAAATGAATAGGTTTCTGGTTCGTTCCGCCATCCTACCCAATGAATCATTAGGATTCGTTTTCAATAGAATCTTATGCATTCACAGGTTCTGTCGTCCCCACCACTTCTCGATTAATGGTTAGGTCTGAATTCTACAACGGAGCCCTTAATGAAATTTATTAATGAATGAAATTTTTTCTTGAGTCAACCTTCTCAGTCTTTATTGGCTCAGGGCTCTTGATTTTTTCTTCTATGCACCGATTTGTCTAATTATGGATCAATCAGTATTGATGCTTTATTACATTCCCTTTATATGAGATGACTCATAGACCTTACATATTGGAATTATATATCATTGATATTTCTTTTCCTATCTTTCTCTCACCCTTCCATTTATCTGTATACTTTTATTGCTTTACAACTCATAAATCAGATTGGTTTTTCTTTTGTGTTTATGCAAAAAAGATTTCAGTTGCTACAATGATATGACTCATATATCATATCTTGACTGGTTCCTTATATCCAGATAATGCGAAGCGATGAGTTGATTATTAGTTCTATAGTTATCAGTTCGTACTACGGGCCGGTCGATTTTGTTGAATCCTATAATCCTAAAAAAACCAACGAGTCACACACTAAGCATAGCAATTATATCAAACGATTAATCGAATTTTTATTCAACCTTATAGAATTGTTCATTTTTTTTTTTATTTATTTAACAGAAAAGGAATGAAAGAGTTTGCCTTTTTTGTTTTATCACCAGATAGAACTAAATACAAGTAAAGTAAGTTCTTATTATTCCTCGTCTACAAATATCCAAATTTTGATGCCTAATACCCCATAGATAGTTCGAACTGCGTAGGCACAATAATCAATTTTAGCTCGAATGGTTTGTAGAGGAACCCTACCTTCTCTGATCCATTCAACACGTGCAATTTCTTTTCCGTCGATACGCCCTGCAATTTGTACTTGAATTCCTTTTGTACCTGCCTGTTCAGTTAATTCAATAGCTTTTTTCATTGCTTTGCGAAATGAAACTCTATTCTTTAATTGTCCGGCTATAAATTCTGCAAGAATATTGGGGTGCCCATAGGGATTTGAAATTCTTCTAATAGCAATGTTGAGTTTTCGGTTTACACAATTGAGTTCTTTTTGTACATTCATCTGTAATTCTTCGATTCTTCTAGTCCTGTCTTCTATTAATAACTTGGGGAATCCCATATAGATTATGACCTGAATCAAATCGATTCTTTTTTGAATCTCTATACGTGCAATTCCCTCGACATTAGAGGATATTTTCATATTCTTTTGTACATAATTTTTGATACAATCTCGTATTTTTTGATCTTCTTGTAGATCCTCTGAATAATTTTTTG